AAAAATATTATTTTAATAATGTAAATAGATGCATTTTGGGGGGTAAATACCTAACTCGAGGCTTTCCTGTTTCCGGGGGGGTTTTCAGGATTAATACCAGCTTACGGGTTTAGGGGGGTAGGGGGGTTTTACCCGCAAAAACCGAGGGGGGCACTTCTTAGCTATGTTAGGAGAAGTTACTAACTATTTATGCTCATGAAATCAGTTATGCAATTCTTCTAATGATATCTTAAACCATGAATAAATTACACTTTAAACAAGGAAGATGTACACCCTTGTCAGTTAACCTTAGCGCTGCACTGTGAAATGCAAGATGAAAGGAGGACAAAAAAATAACCATGCCCATTAGAAAGAATGCTCGGCATGTGGCTTCACGACTAATTAATACTCCACCAACAACTTATGCAAGTGTCGATGAAAGTGAGGGGAATCGATAAATCAGTGACCCTGAAGTAGGAACCAAATGCCAGGAATAATTCACTGTGTGAAACCCCCACAAATAATTGTCCCTCACCTTCATTAAGTAGATGTACAAGGCTTGACTAAAATGTCTTCCTTGTCTGTATCGGATTTTCTTTATCAGAGGTAGGGAACCTGGTATATATGTTTGCTTAAAACGGGTGTTAGGTCTTAACTTGGTATATGGTTAGTTAGTTGGGTAATTTCTATTAGTGTGCAGTTGTATTGTGCTTGATTCTGTGTATTTTGTATTTCTTGGCGTATTGTTGATGAATGAATGGTTAAAGCCTGTTAATGGGGATTATACATAGTTATGTCCTAGGGCATTATTGATATGGTTAATATATATATATGGGGTAAGTACATATATGTATTTAAACAAAGAATAGTTAAATTTAGAATGCTAGCTTTGGGAGCTAGGGGTGGGAGTTAGAATCTCCCTTCTTTGAGCAGCAGGGAGGGTTTTAACCTCCGGCGGCCGGCTTACAAGACCGGCGCTCTGACGCTGAGCTACTGTTGCATGCAGTTTGAAGAAGCTTGTTTTCTAGCCATCCTGTTAGTGGGAAGAGGCCTAGGAAGATGGAGAAGTATAGGAAGGATGCAATTTGTCCGATGATGATGTAGGGGTGTTCTACTGGCATTCCTCCAATTCATGTTAGGATGATTACATCTGCAACTAGTGTTCAGAAGATGAATTGGGAGAGTGGGCGGAAGGTCAGGCTTCGTTGTTTGGAGGTGTGGAGGAAGGGAACAAGCATTAGTACCAGGATGGATGCGAGGAGAGCTAGGACTCCTCCAAGTTTATTTGGAATGGATCGTAAGATGGCATAAGCAAATAGGAAGTATCATTCTGGTTTAATGTGTGGGGGTGTTACAAGGGGGTTTGCAGGGGTGAAGTTGTCAGGGTCTCCTAGGTAGTTAGGGGAAAAGAGGGCAAGGCATGTTAGTGCGAGCAGCATGATGGCAAAGCCAAGGAGGTCTTTGTAGGAGAAGTAGGGGTGGAAGGGGATTTTGTCGGCATCTGAATTTAAGCCGGCAGGGTTGTTGGATCCTGTTTCATGGAGGAATAGGAGGTGCAGTACAGTAACAGCAAGAATAACAAAGGGGAGGAGGAAGTGGAAGGCAAAGAAGCGTGTTAGTGTTGCATTATCTACTGAAAAGCCGCCCCAAATTCATTGTACAAGGGTATTTCCTACATAAGGGACTGCAGAAAGGAGATTGGTAATTACTGTCGCACCTCAGAAGGACATTTGTCCTCAGGGCAGGACGTAGCCCACAAAGGCAGTCATCATTACTAGTAGTAGTAGGACAACTCCGATGTTTCATGTTTCTTTATAAAGGTAAGAGCCATAGTAAAGGCCTCGTCCGATGTGCAGGTAAATGCAGATGAAAAAGAAGGAGGCTCCATTGGCATGTATATTCCGAATCAGTCAGCCAAAGTTGACATCACGGCAGATGTGTGCAACAGATGAGAAGGCTGTGGCAATGTCAGAGGTGTAGTGCATTGCAAGGAAAAGCCCTGTTACAATTTGAGCACCCAGGCAAAGGCCTAGAAGGGAACCGAAGTTTCATCATGCAGAAATGTTCGAGGGGGCAGGTAGGTCTACTAGTGCATCATTTGCAATTTTAAGTAAGGGGTGGGTTTTTCGTAGGCTAGTCATTAAGGTTTCCTGTAGTTGAATAACAACGGTGGTTTTTCAAGCCATTAGTCCTGGTTAAAATCCTGGCAGGAATAATGAGTCTTATTGTCTTTCTGTTTATGCTTTGTATTGTTGCAGGGGCTGTTGGGGTTGCATCTAATATTGGGCCACAGTTTGCAGCACTGGGGGTTGTGTGTATGGCGGGGATGAGCTGTGGGCTGTTGGTTGTTCAAGGTGCTTCTTTTTTAGCGCTTGTCTTGTTCTTGATTTATCTCGGGGGGATGCTGGTAGTATTTGCATATTCTGCAGCACTGGCTGCTGATCCATACCCTGAGACACTAGGAAGCCGTGAGGTTGGGTGAAAGGTGGCAGTGTATGTTTTGGTGGCAGGGGCTTCTATTTGATACTATGTGTTTGGTGAAGGTGTAGGTTTGTCTCTAGAAGGGGGTGATGCTGGGATATTCTCTTTGGTACGAGTAGATATGACTGGGGTGGCAGGACTATATCTTTCGGGGGGTGGAATGTTGGTAATTGCTGCTTGAACCCTACTTTTAACCCTGTTTGTGGTGTTAGAAGTATGTCGAGGGCCTAGCCGGGGGGCACTTCGGGCAGTTTAGGCTTTTAGGAGGAGTAGTGCTAATGCAAAGGTTAGGAAGAATAGGGCAAGGAAAGTTTTAACCATTCCTTGTTGCAGGTTGCTTGTAGTTGAGATGAGGGGTAGGTTGGTTGTGAAGATGGCTTTTGGTCCGGATTTTTCCAGTCATGTCTGGTCTACTATTTGGGATGCAATATATTGGCCTAGAAGAAGGTTCATTTTTGGGGGAAAGCGGTGGATGATTGCTGGGAAGAAGCCAAGCATGTTTGAGAAGTGGTGTAGTGGTAGGGTGGGGTGAGGGGTATATTGTTTAGCAGTTAGGCTGGCAAGTTCTAGGGCTGTTAGAAGGCCGATGATAGTTACAATAAGTGCTGCAAGCTTTAGGGAGGAGGGTATTGTTATGATAGGGGTCTTTGGGAGAATAATGTTTGAGGTAATAATAAGCCCGGCTAAAATGCTCCCTCATGCAAGTCGTTTAATTGGGTTGATGACATGTGGGTCGTTTTCATTAATTGGGGAAAGGGAGTTAAAGCGAGGGTGGCCCATGGAGACAAAGAATACAACACGTAGGCTGTAGATGGCTGTGAAGGAAGTGGCAATCAGGGTTAGGACAAGGGCTCAGGCGTTGATATGGGAGGTGTTTAGGGCTTCAATGATAGCATCTTTAGAGAAGAAGCCAGCAAGGAAAGGGGTGCCTGTTAGTGCAAGGCTGCCAACTGTTAAACAGGAGGAGGTAAAAGGGGCAAGGTGGTGTATTCCTCCCATCTTGCGGATGTCTTGTTCATCATTTAGGCTGTGGATGATGGACCCTGAACATAGGAAGAGCATGGCCTTGAAGAAGGCATGAGTGCAAATGTGGAGGAAGGCAAGGTGGGGTTGATTTAGCCCAATTGTAACTATTATTAGGCCTAGTTGGCTTGATGTTGAGAAGGCAACAATTTTTTTGATATCATTTTGGGTTAGAGCACAGGTTGCTGTGAAAAGGGTGGTTAGGGCCCCTAGACATAAGCATGTGGTTAGAATCAAGGGGTTGTTGTCTATAAGAGGGCTCATTCGGATGAGAAGGAAAATTCCAGCAACCACTATTGTGCTTGAATGTAGTAGGGCAGATACCGGTGTAGGGCCCTCCATGGCTGATGGAAGCCATGGGTGGAGTCCAAACTGAGCAGATTTCCCTGTGGCAGCTAGAATGAGGCCTAGCAGGGGGTAAGTGAGGTCCAGGTTTTGTGCGGTTAGGAAAACTTGCTGAAATTCTCAGGAGTTAAGGTTAGTTGCTATTCAGGCTATGGCAAAAATAAGCCCAATGTCTCCCACTCGGTTGTAGAGGACTGCTTGTAGTGCTGCAGTGTTTGCGTCTGCTCGGCCGTATCATCAGCCAATGAGGAGGAAGGATATAATGCCTACCCCTTCTCAGCCAATAAAGATTTGAAACATGTTATTGGCTGTTACAAGAATAATCATGGCAATGAGAAAGGTCAGGAGGTATTTAAAAAAGCGATTTATGTATGGGTCTGAATGCATGTACCATAGTGCAAACTCTAGAATTGATCAGGTGACATACAGTGCTACAGGGGTGAAAATGAGGGAGTAAAAGTCAAATTTAAGGCTAATGTTGATGTCAAAGATTGATGTGTTTATTCAGGTTCAGTTGGTGATGACAGTTTCAGCCCCTTCTGCAATGAAAAGGGAGAGAGGAAGGAGGCTTACAAAGAATGCAAGTTTTACTGCTGTTTTTACATGGGTTTCAGCTCAGGTAGTGGGCTTGGGGTTTGGGGAAAAGGTGGTGATGAGAGGGTAGGTAAGTAGGGCAAAAATAATAAGTAGGCTAGATGTTATTATGAGGGGTGTAGGGTGCATAGCTTTTACTTGGATTTGCACCAAGAGTTTTTGGTTCCTAAGACCAATGGATGAGCTGTTATCCTTTAAAAGCAATGCGAGGGAGCTTCGGAATTCAACCGAGGGCACGAGGGTTAGCAGTCTTCGTTGCTTGCAAGCCTCTCTCGGTGGACAAAAGGGTTTTAACCTTTGTCTTTAGAATCACAATCTAAGATTTTTGTTAAACTATGTCTACAGAATGTTCACCCTCAGACTAGCTCAGGTTTCGAGATTAGCAGAAGGAGGGGGAGAAGGTGGAGGGCAAGGAGTAGGTGTTCTCGGGTGTGTGAGGGGTCAAGGGCAATGATGTGTTGTGGGATTGGCCCTCGTTGTGTCATAAGGAATATATACAGAGAGTAGCCTGCAGTGATTAGTGTGCCGGCACCTGTAAGGGCAATTGTGGTCCAGGATCAGTTGAAAAGAGAGGTGATGATTATTAGCTCTCCCATCAGGTTTGGGAGAGGGGGGAGTGCGAGGTTTGCTAGGCTTGCAATGAATCATCAGGTTGTCATAAGGGGTAAGACAATTTGTATGCCTCGGGCAAGGACTATTGTACGAGTGTGGGTTCGCTCATAATTAGTGTTGGCAAGGCAGAATAGGGCAGAAGATGTCAAGCCATGGGCAATCATAAGGATTAAAGCTCCTGTAAACCCCCATGGTGTTTGGATCAGGATCCCTCCAGCAACAAGGCCCATGTGGCCTACAGATGAGTAGGCAATTAAAGATTTAAGGTCTGTTTGTCGTAAGCAGATTGAGCCAGTTATGATAACCCCCCATAGTGCGAGGATGATAAAAGGGTAGCTTAGTTCTTTTGTCAGGGGCTCGAGTATGGTCATTATCCGTATTATCCCATAGCCACCCAGTTTTAGAAGTACGGCTGCAAGGACTATTGAGCCTGCAATGGGTGCTTCTACATGGGCTTTTGGGAGTCAAAGGTGTATGCCATATAGTGGTATTTTTACTAGGAATGCCAGTAGGCAGCCTGCTCATCAGATTTTGTCCCCTGTTGTTAGCATTGGCAGTGCTGGGGCATATTGAAGAGTCAAAAGGGATAGTGTACCTGTAGTGTTCTGGAGAAGGAGTAGTGCAACAAGGAGGGGGAGGGAGCCTGCAAGAGTGTAGAATAAGAAGTATGTTCCTGCATTTAGGCGTTCTGCTTGGTTACCTCATCGGGTGATTAATAGAAGGGTTGGCACAAGAGTTGCTTCAAATATGATGTAGAATAAGATAACTTCTGTTGCTGAGAAGGCTATGATGAGGAAGATTTGTAGTGAAGTTAAAAGTGAAATATACATTCGTTGGCGGTTCTCTGGTTCCCCTGCTGTGTGGTTTTGGCTGGCTAAAATTATTAGTGGTAGAAGTCAGCAGGTTAGTACTAAAAGCGGGGAAGAAAGAGGGTCAAGGGCTATAAAGTGGTTTAGTGAGGATCATCCTGTGTCCCCTGAGCTGTGTAGTCATGAAAGGCTAATAAAAGCAATAATTAGGCTGTGTATTAGGGCTGTTGGTCAGATTATCTTACTTGGGGCGAGCCAGGTGGTAGGTACTAGCATAATTGTCGGAATTAGGATTTTTAGCATTTTAGGAGGTTTAGGCTTTGTATGTGGTCTGTGCCGTGTGTACGAGCGGTGGCTACTAGTAAAGCCAGTCCTGCACTGGCTTCACATGCAGAAAATGCGAGAAGGAGCAGGGGGGAGGCTGAGAAGCTTGATATATCTAGGTGTATTGTTCATGCTGATAGGGCCACAAACAGGGAGAGTATTATTGCTTCCAGGCATAGTAGGGCTGAGAGAAGGTGGGTCCGGTAAAATGTGAGACCTGCCAAGGCTATTAGAAAGGTGAGGGAAGATGTGAATTGTGTGGGGGTCATTAGGCAATTGTGGACTCTAACCACGAGCTTTTGAGCCGAAATCAAATATTTTAATTAAAATAATTGCCTATTCAGCTCATTCGAGCCCGCCTTGTAGTCATTCATAAATTAGGCCAAGGGTGAGTAGTACTAGCACAAGAGCTGCCCAGAAGAATGTGATTGTTGGGTTTGGGAGCTGGTCCCCTCAGGGTAGGGGGAGAAGTAGTGCAATTTCAAGGTCGAATAGTAGAAATAAAATTGCGACTAGAAAAAATCGTATTGAAAAGGGTAAACGGGCTGAGCCGATGGGGTCAAACCCACATTCATAGGGTGATAATTTCTCTTGATCTGGGGTGATCAAGGGCAGTCAGAAGGAGACAACTGCTAGGATGGAGGAGAGGGCAACGGCAATAAAAATCACTGTCATAATTAGATTCATTATCTTTCCTTGGATTTTAACCAAGACCTGGTGATTGGAAGTCACTAATACTAACATTAGTACTAGAAAGATAGGATCCTCATCAGTAGATAGAGATGTAAAGGAATAGTCAGACTACGTCAACAAAATGTCAGTATCAGGCTGCTGCTTCAAAGCCAAAGTGGTGTTCCATTGTAAAGTGGTAGTTGATTTGTCGAAGAAGACAGATAGCGAGGAAGGAAGTTCCAATAATGACATGCAGGCCATGGAAGCCTGTGGCTACAAAGAAAGTTGATCCGTAAACTCCATCTGCAATTGTGAAGGGGGCTTCATAGTACTCTATTCCTTGCAGGAAGGTGAAGTAGCCGCCTAGGGCAATAGTTAAGGCAAGTCCTTGGATGGCTTGTTTTCGTTCACCTTCTATGATGCTATGGTGAGCTCATGTTACTGTGACCCCGGAGGCTAGGAGGACTGCAGTGTTTAGTAATGGAACTCCAAAGGGGTCTAGTGGGGTGATGCCTGTTGGGGGTCAGCATCCCCCGATTTCAGGTGAGGGGGCCAGGCTGGAGTGGAAGAAAGCTCAGAAAAACCCAAGGAAGAAGAATACTTCTGATGTGATAAATAAGATTATGCCATATCGAAGTCCTTTTTGGACAGGAGGGGTGTGGTGGCCTTGATATGTGCCTTCTCGGACGATATCTCGTCATCATTGGAATATTGTCAGCAGTAGGAGGATGGTTCCTAGGACTATTAGCGAGACTTTGTTGTAGTGAAATCAGATGGCAAGGCCGGAGGTTATTAAAAGAGCAGCAACTGCTCCTGTTAGGGGTCATGGGCTAGGGTCTACTATGTGGTATGCATGTGCTTGGCGGGCCATAAACATTTTCTTGTAAATATAGGCTTAGAAGTAGGACGAAGACATATGCTTGGATTATAGCGACAGCAACTTCTAGGATTGTAAGAAGGAGGAGAACAATAGAAGTGAGAAGGGCTACTGTTGGCATTATTGGTATTAGAACAAAGGCTGCTGTTGCAATTAGTTGCATTAGCAGGTGGCCTGCTGTTAGGTTGGCTGTTAGTCGTACGCCAAGTGCAAGGGGTCGGATAAATAGGCTAATTGTTTCGATAATAATCAGCACTGGGATGAGGGGTACTGGGGTGCCTTCTGGCAGTAAATGTCCAAGGGCAGCTGTTGGTTGGTTTCGGAGCCCAATAATCACAGTGGCAAGTCACAGAGGAACTGCAAGCCCTATGTTTAAAGACAGTTGGGTGGTTGGTGTGAATGTGTAGGGTAGAAGGCCTAATATATTCAGTGAAAGCAGAAATGTTATTAGTGAGGCCAAAATGAGGGCCCAGTTGTGGCCGCCTACGTTTATAGGGGATAGCAGCTGTGATGTGAATCGGTTGATGAACCATGTTTGAAGGGTCAGGAATCGGTTGTTAATTCATCGGGGGGCAGGGGATGGAAATAGGAGTCAGGGCAGGACAAAAGCAAGGCCCATGAGGGGGATACCTAAATAGGAGGGGCTTATAAATTGATCAAAGAAGCTTGTTATCATGGTCAGGTTCAGGGGTCTGTTTTGGGGATTTGAGTGCTTTGGGGGGTAGGTTCATTAGGGAAGGTGTAGTTAAGAACTTTTGGTACAACAACTGTTAGGAAAACAAGTCAAGAGAAGACTAAGATGGCAAACCAAGGGGCGGGGTTTAACTGAGGCATGTCACTAAGGGTGGTTGGGAGGCACCAATCTTCAGCTTAAAAGGCTGACGCTATAGCCCGGTTTAGCTTCTTAGTGAGGCGTCTTCAAGCATTAGTGTTGATCAGTCTTGGAAGTATTTTAGAGGTACTGCTTCTACTACGATGGGTATGAAGCTGTGATTTGCACCACAGATTTCTGAGCATTGGCCGTAGAAAACCCCGGGGCGGGAGGCAATAAAGGCTGTTTGGTTAAGTCGTCCTGGGACTGCATCTATTTTCACCCCAAGGGCAGGGACTGCTCATGAGTGTAGGACATCTTCTGCTGTGACTAGCACTCGAACTGGGGCTTCTGTGGGGACAACCATTCGGTGGTCAACTTCTAATAGGCGGAATTGTCCTGGTGCTAAATCTTGTGTGGGGACTATGTATGAGTCAAAGGCAATTTCTTGGTAGTCAGTGTATTCATAGCTTCAGTATCATTGGTGTCCGATTGCTTTAACTGTTAGGTGGGGGTTATTAATTTCATCTATAAGGTAGAGAATTCGTAGGGAGGGAAGGGCAATTAGAATAAGAATGATTGCAGGAAGAATAGTTCAAATAATTTCAATTTCTTGGGAATCTAGGATGTATATATTTGTGAGGCGTGTAGAGACTATTGCCACAATAATGTAAAGAACAAGGGTGCTAATAAGAAAGACAATTATCAGGGCATGATCATGAAAGTGAAGAAGTTCTTCTATAACGGGTGATGCTGCATCTTGGAAACCTAATTGTGAGGGGTGGGCCATTAAGTTAAGATACGTGGGGGTCTAACCCACGACTCTGCCTTGACAAAGCAGTGTATTGTCAGCTATACTAGTATCTTATTAAGAAAGTGACAGAAGGGTTTTGTGGCTGGCTTGAAACCAGTTTATGGGGGTTCGAGTCCTCCCTTTCTCGTTAGTGGGCTTGTTGAACTTGAACAAAGGCAGGCTCTTCAAATGTGTGATAAGGTGGAGGACAGCCGTGCAGTCACTCAATGTTTGTGGCAGTGAGTTCTACTCCTGACACTACACGTTTAGCAGCAAATGCTTCTCAGATAATAAACAGGAACATGATAACAGCAGTGAGGGAGATTAGAGAGCCTAGAGATGAAACTGTGTTTCAAAGTGTGTAGGCATCTGGGTAATCTGAGTACCGTCGTGGCATGCCTGCTAGGCCTAGGAAATGTTGCGGGAAGAAGGTCAGGTTTACACCAACAAATATTACACCAAAGTGAATTTTTGATCATGTGCTGTGTAGGGTGTAGCCTGTAAGAAGTGGGAATCAGTGAACAAAGCCTGCTATAATGGCAAATACTGCCCCCATAGACAGAACATAGTGGAAGTGAGCTACTACATAGTAGGTGTCATGTAGCATGATGTCAAGGGATGAGTTGGCTAGGACGATACCTGTTAACCCTCCGACAGTGAAAAGGAAAATAAAACCAAGGGATCATAAGAGGGGGGTTTCCCATTTGATGGCCCCTCCATGAAGGGTGGCAAGTCAGCTAAATACTTTTACACCAGTTGGAATGGCAATAATCATTGTTGCTGATGTAAAGTATGCTCGTGTGTCTACATCCATTCCCACAGTGAACATGTGGTGGGCTCATACAATGAAACCAAGCAGGCCGATGGCCATCATAGCTCAAACTATCCCCATGTAACCAAAGGGTTCTTTTTTGCCTGCATAGTATGCAACAATGTGGGAGATTATTCCAAACCCTGGTAGAATAAGAATGTATACTTCGGGGTGACCAAAGAATCAGAATAGATGTTGGTAAAGAATCGGGTCGCCTCCTCCTGAGGGGTCAAAGAAAGTTGTGTTAAGGTTTCGGTCTGTCAGTAGCATTGTAATGCCAGCTGCAAGAACTGGGAGAGAAAGAAGCAGGAGGACTGCTGTAATAAGAACAGCCCAAACGAACAGAGGTGTTTGATACTGTGAAATTGCAGGGGGTTTTATATTTAGAATAGTTGTAATGAAATTAATTGCCCCAAGAATCGATGAAATACCTGCTAGGTGGAGGGAGAAAATAGTTAGATCAACAGAAGCCCCTGCATGGGCAAGGTTTCCTGCTAGAGGGGGGTAGACTGTTCAGCCAGTGCCAGCTCCTGCTTCAACACCCGAAGATGCTAAGAGAAGGAGGAAGGAGGGGGGGAGGAGTCAAAAGCTTATGTTGTTCATTCGGGGGAAGGCCATATCTGGGGCACCGATCATCAGGGGAATGAGTCAGTTCCCAAAGCCTCCAATCATAATTGGCATTACTATAAAGAAAATTATCACAAAGGCATGTGCGGTAACAATTACATTGTAAATTTGGTCGTCCCCTAGAAGAGCCCCAGGTTGACTTAATTCAGCTCGGATGAGTAGGCTTAGGCCAGTTCCTACTATTCCTGCTCAGGCACCGAAAACAAGGTATAGGGTGCCAATGTCTTTATGGTTGGTCGAGAAAAATCAGCGTGTGATTGCCACAGGTAAAATGGCTGAGTGTTTAAGTGGTGGGTTGTAGCCCCATGTACAGAGGTTTGAGTCCTCTTTTTACCAAGCCTTGAGGTGTTCCACATATAAGATTGCAAATCTTAAGTAGCAGAGTAAGATCTGCCGGGGCTTTCCCCCGCCTTTGTCTTTGGCAGGCGGGGGAAAGTAGATGGATGCTCGCTGGTTAGGGCACTTAGCTGTTAACTAAGAGTTTGTAGGATCGAGGCCTTCCCATCTAGTAAGGCTTTAGCTTAATTAAAGTGTCTGTTTTGCATGCAGAAGATGTGGGTTAGTGTCCTGCAAGTCTTATTCAGGGGCTGGGAGATTTTCACTCCCGCTTAAGGCTTTGAAGGTCTTTGGTCTTATGCTATCCTAAGCCCCTTTTAAAGATTGAGGAGGGCTGTTATTGCGGGGGTGAGTGGAAGGAGAAGGACTGCTGCAAGGGTGGCTGAAGAAAGAATGAGGGAGGGGTGGGAGGGGTGGAGTCGTCATAGGGTTACCCCTGCTAGGTTGTTTGGTGTAATTGTAAGGGTTATTGCATATGATAGGCGCAGGTAGAAGTAAAGGCTAAGTAAGGCTGTTAGGGCTGCAATTACAGCTGTTATGGGCAGTTGTTGTTTTGTTAGTTCTTGTAGGATTAGTCATTTTGGCATGAAACCTGTTATTGGGGGGAGCCCTCCTAGGGATAGGAGCAAGATGGGGGTTATTGCTGTTATTAGGGGTGCTTTTGCCCAGGATGTTGCAAGAGCATTAATGCTTTTTGAGCTATTAAAGTTTAGGATGAGGAATGTTGAGGTGGTTATAACTAGGTATGTAATGAGTGCCAGCAGGGTCAGTGAGGGGGAAAATTGGATAATAATTAGTATTCAGCCTAGGTGTGCAATTGATGAGTATGCAAGGATCTTTCGCAGTTGTGTCTGGTTGAGTCCTCCTCATCCTCCCACCAGGGTTGATGCTAGTCCTATAAGAATTAGTAGGTCCTGGCTGTAGGCAGGGATTTGTAGGAGGAGGCTGAATGGTGCAAGTTTCTGCCAGGTGGATAGGATGAGGCCTGTTAGTAGGTCAAGTCCTTGGAGGACCTCTGGCAGTCAGGTGTGTAGGGGGGCAAGGCCAATTTTAAGGGAGAGGGCAAGTAAAATTATAGTTGTGGGGATTGGGTGAGTTATGAGTTGAATGTCCCATTGTCCTGTTAGTCATGCATTAGTAATGCTTGCAAATAGTAGTGTGGCTGCAGCAGTAGCCTGTGTTAAGAAGTACTTTGTAGCTGCTTCTGTGGCACGGGGGTGGTGGCTTTGTGTTATTAGGGGGATGATGGCTAAGGTGTTAATTTCTAGCCCTATTCATGCTAGTAGTCAGTGGGAGCTAGAAACGGTAATTGTGGTGCCTAGGATAAGGCAAAGGTAAAGAAATGCTATAATGTAGGGGTTCATTAGCAAGGGAAGGATTTTAACCAACATGTTTGGGGTATGGGCCCAAAAGCTTAGTTAGCTGACCTTGCTAGGAAGTGGTGTAGTGGAAGCACTAAGAGTTTTGATCTCTTCAGGTAGGGTTCGAGTCCCTTCTTTCTAAGGAGTTGGGGGGACTTTAACCCCCATAATTCACTCTATCAAAGTGGCCCTTTGCTTCAGGCACAACTCCATGTTAGCCTTGAGGGGGGAGGCCTGCAAGGGCAAGTGGGAGGGCCAGATGTCAGATAACAAGGGCTAGTGTGAGGGGGAGGAAGTTTTTTCAGATTAGGTGCATGAGCTGGTCATAACGGAAGCGAGGGTAGGAAGCTCGTACTCAGAGAAAAAGTACTGACAGGAAGGCAGCTTTGGCTATTAGGTTGATTGAGGTTAGCTCTGGGAGGTGAGGAAGGTGGGAAGCACCGAGAAATAGGGTTGCAGAAAGTGTGTTTATTAAAAGAATATTAGCATATTCTGCAAGGAAAAGTAGTGCAAAAGGGCCTCCTGCATATTCAACATTAAAGCCAGATACAAGCTCTGACTCTCCTTCTGTTAGGTCAAAGGGTGCTCGGTTTGTCTCTGCCAGTGTAGAAATGTACCACATTGCGGCAAGGGGTCAGGCAGGGAATAAGAGTCAAATGCTTTCTTGAGTGACATTAAATGTTTGTAGGGTGAAGCCCCCTGTAAAGATGATGGCACTTAGCAGGATTAGGCCTAAACTTACTTCATATGAAATTGTTTGAGCTACTGCTCGTAGGGCCCCAATGAGGGCATATTTTGAGTTGGAGGCCCAGCCTGAACCTAGAATAGAATAGACTGCTAGGCTTGACAGGGCTAAAATGAACAGGATACTCAGGTTGATGTCTGTAACTGGATGGGGGAGTGGAATGGGGGCCCATAGGGTTAGGGCCAGGGTGAGTGCCAGGATGGGGGCAATAAGAAACAGCACTGGGGAGGCAGTGGAGGGGCGAATAGGTTCTTTGATAAATAGTTTAACGCCATCAGCAATAGGTTGAAGGAGCCCATAGGGGCCAACTACATTTGGGCCTTTCCGTAGTTGCATGTAGCCTAAGACTTTCCGTTCTAGAAGGGTGAGGAATGCAACAGCTAGTAGAACTGGGACAATATATGCAAGGGGGTTGAGGATGTGGGTGAGGATAATTGTTATCATAGTTAAAGAGAGGACTTGAACCTCTGTTTAAAGGGCTTAGGCCTTTTGCATATTTTCCGGGCTCTGCCACTTTAACTTGCCTTCTTTCTCAGGCATTAGGGGTATGCCCCTTTACCTGCTTTAGCTGTATTCAGCAGGTGGGAGTGAGGCATGCCTGTGGCATTGGCCTCCTCTTTTCGGTCCTTTCGTACTAGAAAAGAGCATTCCATAGATAGAAACTGACCTGGATTACTCCGGTCTGAACTCAGATCACGTAGGACTTTAATCGTTGAACAAACGAACCCTTAATAGCGGCTGCACCATTAGGATGTCCTGATCCAACATCGAGGTCGTAAACCCCCTTGTCGATATGGGCTCTAAAAGGGGATTGCGCTGTTATCCCTAGGGTAACTCGGTCCGTTGATCGGCTTTGCCGGGTCTTGTTGGTCAGAAATTCTGCTTATTAGAGCTGTGGCTCTGTTTTTGAGGAAAGATTCCTATTCCACATGGGGGATTTTTGTTCCCCCGCGGTCGCCCCAACCAAAAACATGAGGGCAGGGATCACTTAATTTGTTCTGTTTATGTAGTTATTTTAACATGATCTGTCTTTTGTCTTAAGCTCCATAGGGTCTTCTCGTCTTATGTGTAAATTCCCGCTTCTGCACGGGAAGATTAATTTCATTGACTGGAAAAAGGAGACAGCTTAGCCCTCGTTATGCCATTCATACAGGTCTTCATTTAAAAGACAAGTGATTACGCTACCTTCGCACGGTCAAAATACCGCGGCCGTTAAACTATTAAGTCACAGGGCAGGCGGGACCTCTTATATGGCTAATTGCAAGAGGCGATGTTTTTGGTAAACAGGCGAGGCCAGTGTTTGCCGAGTTCCTTCTTTTTCTTTTAGTCTTTCCTTTGGCACTCCTGTGTGGGGTTAACGCTTTCGTCTTGAGAATATTTCTTGGCTATTGTGGTATTTCTCAGGGCCCTCTTTCTATTGGGGGCGTTAATTTTCAGTGCATGTTCGTTCTGGTGTAAACAGGTGCCGGGAGAGGATCTTGCTCCTCTTATTACTCATACTAGCATTATCTTTTTCATGTTTGCATGAAAAGGCCTACTGATGCTTATAGGGGCTTAAGATAGGGGTGTCTTAATTGTAAGTGGCAGAGTACTTGAGCTTTAACGCTTTCTATGTAGTTGGCTGCTTTTAGGCCCACTAAGGTACGTGCTTTTGGGTCTTTTGATCTTTTGCCTTCTATTAAAGTTGTGTCTTTGTTCAGAGGGGCTGTTCCCCCTTTGAATAACCATCTTGTTTTCTTGTTGTCACTCTGTGGTGTTAACCAGGGGGGAGTAGAGAAATTGAGAGGCTGAACTTCTATTCATTTTGTAGGCAACCAGCTATAACTAGGCTCGGTAGGTCTGTCACCTCTACTCTAAGATCTTCCCACTCTTTTGCCACAGAGACGGGTTGGCCCTTTAATAGGCTGTCCTGGAGTAGCTCGCCTAGTTTCGGGGGCTCGAACTAAAGAACTCTTTGCTCGATGCTTACTAACTAGTTCATGATGCAAAAGGTACGAGTTGGTATCTCTACTTTTTGCTCTTTACTGGGTTTTTTCATTTCTCTTTCAGCCTTCCCTTGCGGTACTTTCTCTATGGCGCCTTGTTCCTTTTCTGTCGCCCATACTAGGGGGGAAAAATGATTTGTTTTGTAGTGCGTGTGTGGTTGCGGGGTTATTAATGGTGTTTGTTGAGTTTGGGAGGACGGGCTAGCTGTTGGGAGGTTTTGTTCAGTGTGACCTGGTTTGCACAGGTATCTTCTCAGTGTAAGGGAGATGCTATACTATTTTAGCTACACTCTGGTTTTTCCAAGTGCACCTTCCGGTACACTTACCATGTTACGACTTGCCTCCCCTTTATTTATATCTTTTCTTATTTATGTCTATGTTTGTTTTGGGGAGAGTGACGGGCGGTGTGTGCGCGCTTCAGGGCCAGTTTCAGAGGGACTCTATGTTTCTCCTCTTACTGCTAAATCCTCCTTTAGATGTTTGTTTCAAGGCATCGTCCGTTGTTCACTGGTTCAGTGAATGTAGCCCATTTCTTCCCCTCTCGTACGCTACACCTCGACCTGGCGTTTTGGGTTGTACCAATTTTGCTTACTGTGAGTCCTTCATAGGGTAAGCTGACGACGGCGGTATATAGGCGGGAAAGACAAGAGAGGGTGAGGTTGAACGGGGGTTATCGGTTCTAGAACAGGCTCCTCTAGGGGGGTCTAAAGCACCGCCAAGTCCTTTGGGTTTTAAGCTGGGGCTCGTAGTTCCCTGGCAAGCGATAGGTGTAAAGTAGTCACCTTTGTTTAAGGCTAGGCATAGTGGGGTATCTAATCCCAGTTTGTTTCCTAGCTTTCGTGGAGTGTATCATTTAAAGCCACTTTCGTAGAAGAGCTTCCTGCCCTCGAGAACGTATGACAGTTTTGAAGATGTTTGGCTTTAGTAAAATATAGTACTAACCACTTTTTACGCCGGTATTTATCAACTTGGGCCTCTCGTATAACCGCGGTGGCTGGCACGAGTTTAACCGGCCCTCTTGGTTTAACTAAGTCAAGTTTTCACTTATTGCTTAATGTCTATTACTGCTGAAGTCCCTTGAGGGTGTGGCTAAGCAAGGCGTTTTGGGCTGGCACTAGGGCCGTGCCTAATGCCTGCTCCTTTTTTCCGTGTGGGGGAATATGTAGGGCATTCTCACAGGGGTGCGGATACTTGCATGTATAAATCTAACCAAAGCTGATAGTAAAGTCAGGACCAAGCTTTTGTGCTTACGGAGCTTTCTAGGGCCCATCTTAACATCTTCAGTGTTATGCTTTACTTAAGCTACGTTGGC